AACTCCGATTCGTATTTTTCATAGTTTTGAATCATATCTAACTGATTCCTTGGTTCGGACCGAAGAAGTAATGTCACTCGATTATTATCAAACTGACTGCAATCTTTTTCTGTCCGTGAGGATCCCAACAGAGCGCCTTCTAGTTCTAATAGGCCATGAACTAAATCAGAATCATTCTCAGTGAATCTATAAGAAGCGATCCAATTATTTTCATCAGGTCCGGGTGAAGACCAAAGATCTTGAGCGACCAATCCGGCAGAACAATTCAAAAGATAAAGAAGTATCGTTAATTTCTTCATGCTCGTTCCAAGTTCGAAGTACCATTTGTACAAATAAGAATCCCCTTCTTTACATGATTTCTTCTTCATATAGATAGATATAGGATCTACGGGGCAATTACTTAGAAGTACATTTTGTGCAACAGCCCTTCCTATCTGATAGAAAAGGATCCCATGATCCTGAACCGATATTACCTGGGATCGCAAATCCCAAGTTTGTCTATGAAGAGCTGATCTAATTGTATTAGTTTCTATAATTGATTTCTTCTGTGTAATACTAATGGATAGGGCCTCATTGATAAGTGCTGCAAGATCTCGTGCATTGGAACCCATGGTTATGGACCCGAATCCGTTAGTATGGAACATTTTCTTTTCCAAGTGAAACCCTTTAGTATATGAAAGAATGAAAAAGTGCTTTCGTTGTTGTTGAATAAGAAGCCTTCGTATCTTAATGCATGTATTTAATTTATTCGGAGCTATTAGAGCGGGATCCACTTTTTGGGGAATATGAGTCGAACCAATAACAAGAATATTTCTAGTGGAATATCTTTCACTATCTCTGGAGAGATAGTTCTGTAATAGACCGAAGGATCTGTAATTCACATACAGATCATGAATGTTTGGAATCCATATTATGCAAGGAGACATTTCTCTTGCTAATGCGAATCGAAAGGTGATATCGATATAAAATCCGTATATACTCGGCGGCATATCCATAGTTAGCACATTCGTCATATCTAGCAGCTCCGTATCAAGATCAAGGTCATCATCAATATCGTCACTATCATCAATATCGATATCGTCACGATAATCACTATCGTCACTATCACTATCACTATCATCAATAAAAAAACCTTCAGGCTTGTAATACGAATACGGAAAGTTGTTCGGAAATATCGTAATGAAAGGAACATGGGAGTTTGTCGCTAGGTATTTGACCAAATAGGATCGTCCAGTTCCTATAGAACCTATCACTAAAATACCCCTAGAAGGGGATAGGGCTAAACGGAGCGAGAAGGGTTTTCCATGAGATGGGAAATGAAAACTATTAGTCCCACACGGGGTTTGTGAATAAGTGATTGTCTGATAATGAGCAAGGAATATCCGTCTTTCTGCTAAACAGGATCTATTGAACTCATAATTCATTAGATATTTTTTATGAATGTCAACTAAGTATCGTAAGTAAATTGATCCCGGTTGTTCAATCATTTGATAACCAGAGTCATTCTTTGATAAATGATCACTATGAGTCAGACTCAATAGAATTTGATCAATCCTTTTTTCTTTTTCTGTCGTTAAGGTGGAGAACTGAACCAAGAATTCTCTTTCTTCATCATCAACCAAATCACTGTTCGCGACCCAGGATTCTATTTTCTCATCAATCCAATCACCGTTCACCCCTTTTCTTTTTCTTATCAATGAATAGATCTCTTTACTTGTACGACTTAGATGTCTCGTATTTCTCGAAAAAGCGATTCGATTGATGGGATTTTGTATGATACTTCTGAGATCGATGAGATTGATATTCAAATATTTCTTCTTAGAACGTATTGATTTGACCCCATAAGCGGAACCACCAACCAATAGCATGTTGCCACCAGAAGCAGAAACCCGTATTTCTTCCAGAAAATCTCCTAATTGTTCCAGAGCAACTAGAAAGAGATTCTTTAACCAGAAAGAATTCAGTTCAGATTCAGATGTAGGATACCTATCCAAAAGTTTTCGCAACTCAATCATGTATGATGGAATCATCAAAGATTTGATCTTTTCTAACTCTGTCTGTAACTCACTAGAGGCTCGGGAAACAAAGAGAAGATGTATGCGAACGAGATATCCAGCAACAAGAAGAAGGAAAAGGATTGAATAGAGGAACTCCCGAGCATTTGTTAATCTCAGATGTGTCCATATCAATGGAACGGGTGACTCATTATTTCGATGAATCGTTTCTTCGGACAGAAGGAGATTCTGTAAACACTTACTCGAAATCTCACTTATCAGACTCGAAATCTTACTTTTCAGAGTCAGAGTCCATTGTGGAAGAATCTTCTGAGGAATTGGCCGTGATATATCTGATACATGCATAATATCTCTCAAAAAGGATACAAATTTGTGCCTGCTACTTAGTATCCTTAGTATCGGCAATGGTTCTGAAAAAATCTCTAAAAGGGTGGTGAAATTTAGATATTTCCACCCTGTCGAAGTAAGGAACCATGGCATATATG